ATGTTTAATCGTCGAGATTCAACAATTCCATATAATTCAGGAAATAGTAGAATCGATAGATAAAGAATTATTTAAATTCATATTTGAATCGTCAATAATACTTCGGTATTATCGTTACGGGTTTTTTAACAATAAACTTTCACGTACTAGAAAAAAAATTCTCTCGAAACAGTTGGAACTCAATAGTTTTTTCCCAATTAAGGTATAAAACTCCGAATTTTACTTTTTTTCTATTTTTTCTTGTTTTTGATGATTTGTTTTTCATTTATCTGGATTTCATGGATTCAAAATGAAAAAGATCAATTTTTTCAACGAACAAAATCAAATAACTAGGAGTTCATATCTATCATAATTTCATCACTAAATACAAACAATTATTTATTTTTATAATGATTTCCATACTTTAGTATAATGAAAAGAGTATAATGAAAAGTATTAATACTCGTCATTTAAAATTTTTGGATAGGCATATAAGAAAAAAGTTTGAATCTCTATCGCAATTGTACTGTACTTTTCACAATAGAAAAATAGAAAAAGATTCTTTTATTCTATTGTTATTCTATTGTGAAAAGTTCATTGATAGGAAAAAAAGACTTCGAACCCAGTATACAAAAACTCTTATTCTATATATTACAGCAGCTCGTTCTAACTAATATTGAGGAATTTAATAGAGAAAAACATATTAGTTAATGTAAATCATTCATCTTTTTTAAGATGAAGTTTTTGTTTTAGGGCTATGTCAATTGAGATTATTCCAAGGCTTTAGTATTTGTTTGTCGCACAAAAAAACTTTTTGAATGCCCAGTGGAAACCGATTTCGCTAAAGAAAAAGCTTTTACTGCAGCTAACGATCCCTTTTTCTTCCAAATATTTCTACGAATACGTTTTTTTGACATAGAAGTACGTTTTTTTGGAACTGCCATTCAAAAAAAAGGTTACTTATTTTTATCGTTGTATGTGAAAGACATGTATTGTTCAAAATAGATCTTCTTTTTAGTCATTATCTATACTTATTTCTTTTTTCTAGACTTATTCTATATACGTAGATTTCTCTATGTATGTAGATTTCTATGTATGTCGATAATTTTATTTAAAATATACTTTTTATTTAATATACATTTATTTTACCTTAACATACAAATATATATAATACAAATATCTTTATATGTACATGTATACATGATATATATATATGTTTATACGTTAGTTACGTGCACATCACACATAACATATATAAATATAATATATACGAAGGAAAAAAAGAGGATAAAAGAAAAATGGATTAAATTTAGAGCGCTATGCCCATAATTTAAATGAAAATTAGAACTAAACTAGTCGTTGATCTGTTAAACAAGACATTCCATTACTTAAGTAACATTAATCAGTAACATTAATCATTTTTTATTTCAGTTCTCTACGAAGTCGGGAGTATCATAATATTTCCGATAAAGATAAGTTTTCTTTATTGAATTGGAATGGAATCCAATCAATTTATTACATAATAAGTTAGGTAATTATTCCACTCTAAAAAAATGAACTAGAAAATTTAGGTCTTTTTTTGGTGATTTCTTTTAGTATTGTTTTTTTTCTCGAAAGAGATAAGAATTGGTGAATCGGAAATAATTAGCAATTATAAGAAAAAAGTTTCATTTCTTTTTTTATGGAACATACATATCAATATGCATGGATAATACCTTTTCTTCCACTTCCTGTTACTATGTCAATAGGAGTTGGACTCTTACTTATTCCAACAGCAACAAAAAAAATTCGTCGCATGTGGGCTTTTCCTAGTGTTTTACTCTTAAGTATAGCTATGGTATTTTCGGCCAATCTATCTATTCAACAAATAAATGGAAGTTTTATCTATCAATATCTATGGTCTTGGACCATCAATAATGATCTTTCCTTAGAGTTCGGATACTTGATTGATCCACTTACTTCTATTATGTCAATACTAATTACTACGGTTGGAATCATGGTTCTTATTTATAGTGACAATTATATGTCTCACGATCAAGGATATTTGCGATTTTTTGCTTATATGAGTTTTTTCAATACTTCTATGTTGGGATTGGTTACTAGTTCCAATTTGATACAAATTTATATTTTTTGGGAACTGGTGGGAATGTGTTCCTATTTATTAATAGGGTTTTGGTTCACACGGCCAACTGCAGCAAGTGCTTGTCAAAAAGCTTTTGTAACTAATCGTGTAGGGGATTTTGGTTTATTGTTAGGAATATTAGGTTTTTATTGGATAACTGGTAGTTTCGAATTTCGAGATTTGTTCGAAATATCTAAAAACTTAATCCATAATAATGGGGTCAATTCTTTATTTGTTACTTTATGTGCTTTTTTATTATTTGTCGGTGCAGTTGCGAAATCCGCACAATTTCCTCTTCACGTATGGTTACCTGATGCCATGGAAGGGCCCACTCCTATTTCGGCTCTTATACATGCTGCTACTATGGTAGCAGCAGGCATTTTTCTTGTAGCTCGCCTTCTTCCTCTTTTCATAGCTATACCTTATATAATGAATTTAATTTCTTTAATAGGTGTAATAACACTATTTTTAGGGGCTACTTTAGCTCTTGCTCAAAGAGACATTAAAAGAAGCTTAGCCTATTCTACAATGTCTCAACTGGGTTATATTATGTTAGCTCTAGGTATAGGTTCTTATCGAGCTGCTTTATTCCATTTGATCACTCATGCATATTCTAAAGCTTTATTGTTTTTGGGATCCGGATCTATTATTCATTCAATGGAACCTATTGTTGGATATTCACCAGAAAAAAGTCAGAATATGGTTCTTATGGGTGGTTTAAGAAGATATGTTCCAATTACAAGAACTACTTTTTTATTGGGTACACTTTCTCTTTGTGGTATTCCACCTCTTGCTTGTTTTTGGTCCAAAGATGAAATTCTTAATGATAGTTGGTTGTATTCTCCAATTTTTGCAATAATAGCTTTTTTCACAACGGGATTAACCGCATTTTATATGTTTCGGGTCTATTTACTTACCTTTGATGGGCATTTGCGTGTTCATTTTCAAAATTATAGTAGCACTAAAAATAGTTCGTTATATTCAATATCTTTATGGGGAAAAGAAAGACCCCAGGGAGTCAATAGAAATTTACTTTTATCAACAATGGGTAATAGGGTCTCTTTTTTTTCCAAAGATACATCGAAAATTGATAATAATGTAAGAAATAGGATAGGAAACTTTAGTACTTACTTTGGAAATAAAAAAACTTCCATGTATCCTCACGAATCGGACAATACTATGTTATTTCCTCTTATTGTATTAGTAATATTTACTTTGTTCGTTGGATCCATAGGAATTCATTTTGATGAAGGAATAATTGATTTTGATATATTATCGAAATGGTTAACCCCATCAACAAATCTTTTCTATCCAACTTCGAATTATTCGGTAAATTCATATGAATTTTTTACAAATGCACTTCTTTCAGTAAGTATAGCAAGTTTAGGACTATTCATAGCATATATTTTATATGGGTCTTCTTATTCTTTTTTCCAAAATTTGGATTTAATCAATTTTTTTGTCAAAGGGGATCTTAAAAGAACTTTCTTGGACCAAATAAAAAATGTAATATACAATTGGTCATATAATCGTGGTTATATAGATATTTTTTATACTAGGGTTTTTACTATAGGTATAAGAGGATTAACTGAACTAACTCAGTTTTTTGATAGACGTATAATTGATGGAATTACAAATGGGGTTGGTGTTGTAAGTTTTTTTATAGGGGAAGGGATTAAATATATGGGAGGTGGACGAATTTCGTCTTATCTATTCTTGTATTTATTTTATGTATCACTTTTTTTATTAATTTTTATATTTGTTTTTAATTAAATTTAAAGATTAGATTATTTAAAGATTTTTTTTTAGATTTTAGATTATTTAGATTAAAGTAACAAAAGGTTTTTCAAACCAGAAATAAGCCTTTTCATTTTTATCTTCTTTAAGTCTTCTCAATTCCCAATTATCTTGATAGGTATCAAGATAAGAATCTTCGTAAACTGGGCTATCTTTATAGGATGTCTCTTTAAATTGAAAGTGGAATTCATCCTTTGTTTTTTCCTTTCCATTCACTCGGATCTCTTCTGTTTCATCTATTTTGTCCAGATCCTCCTTTTCTTCCGAATAAAGGGAAGGGTCTTCTTCGGTGGATCCCTCTTGTTCCTGTTTAGTCTCCTTCGTTTCGGAAGTTGTTTCTACATCGCTTTCTTCCTCACTTTCTCCCCTTTCTTCTGTTTCTGAGGTTTCTTTCAGTTTCTTAGTGACAATAGGCGACGGCATTCTGCCTAAATAGTAGACACAGGTGATAAATAAGAGAATACTAAAAATTCGAGCCATAGAATTTCTCAATTCTGACACAAGGTACTTATTAGATCGAATAGAATGATTTTGCCGTATCCAGAATAATACCAATCCAACCCATTTCATGAATAAAATGTGACCAATTAACCAACCAACAAAACTACTTGTTACAAATAACATCTTGTTGTTGCATCGAAACATATAAATGTTGACTAATCTGGCTAACGTTGAACTTGGTAAAATGAAATGGTTGAATAATTGAAAAATGAGATTATTCAGGAATACACATTGAATGCTGAGATTACGCATTGAATTTCTGGTAGTAGATCCATAATCCAAAAAGTTTTTGTGATTGTTCCAGAAGAAATGAAACAAAAGATACGGTAGAACTAGGACAGTTATTGTATGAGGTCTACCCAATGCTAGATGCAGAGGCGCATAATAGATCGATATGAACATCATGAGCTGTCCCGTAATAAAACCAGTTGTTGCTGATACCTCCTTCTCGGTTCCTTCTTCCATAACCCGAGCTCGGAGAAGGAAGAGATAAGAGGGCCCTATGGAGAATGTGGTCAGAAATCCATAATAGAGTCCGACCACAACGACCGAATTTATTATCTTCATGCATAAGGATAATAGATTACCTAGTAGAAAAGAT